CCCCAGTTCAAATCCGGGTGTCGCCTGATCAATAAAAGAATCGAAATACCTTATCCTGTTTTTAGGGTTTCACTAGTAGTGAAAAAGAACTAATCAATCTTGATACGATAGCCCTTCTCCTACTAATGGAGTGTCTACAAATTATTGGATAGCCGGAGGGATAATCTAATTAAATTTGATTCTCTCTTGCATAGGGGACGAGAGATGTTTTGTATACATACTCCTGAAAGTCTTTGAATACTCCGGCATTCATTCAATTTTAATTCGATTAAATGGAAAATTATCTTTTACTTATTTATTTTCTATTTAACTCTTATTTTATTTATATAGTTTTTTATATATTATTATTCTAAATTAGTTATTCTAATTTAGATAGTTAGAAATAAAATTAATACTGATCTTTCAGTAACTTCGAGTCAAGAACGCAATAGAACGCCTTCAATTTTTTCATAGGTCCAATCGAAGACTGTGATCAAATCGGAAAAATGAAAAGAAATAGGGGTGTGTGACAGATAGTGATCCATTTTGATTCTATCTTTTTATACCTTTTCCTTAATGAAAGGTAACAAAAAAAAATGGGTCTTATTATTCCTACATGTTAGTAACATTCCTTTGATACTTCAAAAGCAGCCCCCACGAATTTTGCGTGTGTTTAATCTTTATCTGATTCTACTCGAAATTTTATAAGAACCTGTTAGAATTGGATTCTTTCATCAACGATGTTAAGTCAGAATTCCTTATTCCTTTTTGACTCTGCACCAGTTATTTTACTATTATTAGTGAACAATAATTGAATAATTTCTTCATATTGATAGAGATAGAGGACATAATTTACATGGATATAGTAAGTCTCGCTTGGGCTGCTTTAATGGTAGTCTTTACATTTTCCCTTTCACTTGTAGTATGGGGAAGAAGTGGACTCTAGAAGTCCTACTAATTGAGTTTAGGAATCAAACCGTATCAAATTTTTTATAGACCGTTTTGCAAAGCTTTTTTTCTTTTTTTTTTTCATTGATTCGTTCTTTCAATGGATATCGGAATTCATACTAAAAAAAAAAAAGAATCAATTTAGGAATTAGAATCGTAAGAGTTATTTTTCAATTATTTCTGATTGATTGGAATCAAGACAAATTAAACAGAATCAAATAGAAATGGATGAAGAAAAGAAAGAAAATTGGGATACTATGTACATTAGATATGTAATATATATCTATATATATGAAAATAATAATGTATATTGGTCTATATCAAATTAACCTATATCTTCATATAGTAAACCTTATAAGTACAATAATCATATTAGATAGTATGGTAGAAAGAAAAATATTTTTCTTTCTACCATACTATCGTCAGAATACGGATTTCATAAAATACTGCTAATTATGATTCACTCATTTCGTTTAAGACGCGAAATTGGAACCCTTTTCCTTTTTTTTTTTTCTTCAATCATTGATAAGAACCAAAGAGTCAAGTTTAATCCAAATTAATCACTTTGACTTACTGTTTTTACGTATATTATAAGTAAAAAAGCAGTAGGGACTAGAATGAACAGTGCAGTAGCAATAAATGCGAGAATATTTACTTCCATAATAGCATTATTTCATTTTTGTTTAATTCGCAATAACTCGGGATTTAATCCCATAGAGATGATAAAGATTTCGTCTGTAAATTCAATGGGATGAATTACATCTCGATGTAATCGAACCGGATCAATATCATGAATAACAATATCTAAGCTATCAAATCGATTCATCGTCAAGAATTAAATAGTATAACATAGGAAGACCTTGTTACCCATACCGAATGCAAAAGTGGATTACAGATCCAATCAAAAATGACTTTCATTTCTATTTTTATTTCATATTATTTTATACAACCTACCGCCTTCTTTGTACAATCATCTGATGAAGTATCATCTAAACGCCTTTCCATTTACCATTGATTCTAAACAACAACAAAGAAATAATCCTAATTCCAAATGAAAAAAAAAAGGGGGGGATTTCCGTTGGAAATGGAATTCTGCTATTTGTACCACCCTTCACAAAAAAATGGAGAGATGAATTAATGTATTTTTTTATTGGATCTGTCGGGACTGACGGGGCTCGAACCCGCAGCTTCCGCCTTGACAGGGCGGTGCTCTGACCAATTGAACTACAATCCCTCGAAATAAAATTGAAATATTCCATATTCTTCTTATTTTATTCAAAGACTTTCGATTTCAAATTAGAATTGTCGTGTTGTAACAGAGAAGCGAACGATATATCCATATAGATATGCACTTGAGCGAAAGATGCATGAATTACTAATAATCTTTTCGTTCTTTCAAAATCAATCGAATAATCAATCTTTTAATGAATAATGAAAAGGTTTTTTTTTCTTTATTTTTCTCTTTTCCTTAGACCTTTACACTTACAGATCTTGATCAGAATCTAGATCATTGGTAAGATCAGAATTGGTTGTAAAAAATGAATAGAGTATGGGCCGAGCTGGATTTGAACCA